TCAACATTTATATGTTTCGATGCAACAACAAGATGTTATTTGTAACAAGTAGTTTTGTTGGTTGGTTAATTGGTCACATTTTATTCATGAAATGGGTTGGATTGGTATTATTCTGGATACAGCAAATCTGGATACGGCAAAATCCTTCTATTAGATCGAAAAAGTTCCTTGTGGCAGAATTGAGAATTTATATGGCTCGATTTTTTAGTATTCTCTTCTTTCTCACCTGCGTCTACTCTTTAGACAGAATACCGTCGCCTTTTTTCATTCAGAGACCGAAAGAAACCTCAGAAGAAACAGATGTAGAAATAGAAACAACTTCCGAAACGAAGGGGACTAAACAGGAACAAGAGGGATCCACCGAAGAAGACCCTTCCCCTTCCCTTTGTTCGGAAGAAAAGGAGGATCCGGACAAAATAGATGAAACGGAAGAGATCCAAGTGAATTTGAATGGAAAAAAAACAAAGGATGAATTCAACTTTCACTTTAAAGAGACATACTATAAAAATAGCCCAGTTTATGAAAATTCTTATCTTGATGGAAATCAAGAAAATTGGTTTTTAATAAAAAAAGAAAAAAACCTCTTTAACCTTTTTTTGTTGTTCTGGTTTGAAAAACCTCTTTTGACCCGTCTTTTCGACTATAAACGCTGGAACCGTCCATTTCGATATATCAAAAATGATCAATTTGATAACACTAACACTGTAAGAAATGAAATGTCACAATATTTTTTTTATACATGCCAAAGTGATGGAAAACAAAGAATATCTTTTACATACCCACCCAGTTTGTCGACGTTTTTAAAAATGATACAGCAGAAGATGCTTTTGTGCACGATAGAAAAGCTATCCTCAGAAGAGCTGTATAATCGTTGGGTTTATACCAATGAAAAAAAACGAAACAACCTGAGAAACGAACTTTTCAATCGAATCAAAGTTCTAGACAAGGGGTCTCTTGCTATGGATGTACTTTCAAAAAGAACTAGATTGTTCAATGATAAGCAAGAATGCTTACCTAAAATGTATGATCCTCTTTTGAGCGGACCCCGTCGTGGAACAATCAAAAAATTGTATTCACGTTCAAACATGAACAATTATTTAAAAATCTCGATAGAAGATTCCATAGAAACTCTTTGGATAAATAAACTTCACGATATCCTTCTTACGGATTACCAAGAATTGGAACAAAAAATGGATACCTTTGATGGAAAATCATTATTAACGGGCATGACCTCAATAAGTGAATTTGATGGGGAATCAAATTCTAATTTTAAGGGGCTTTATTTACTTTCAGAACAAGGAAGGATTGATTCAAAAAATCAATCGAAATATTTATTCGATGCAATTACAACATATTCCAATGATCAAACAATTAAAAAAAAATCTATTTTAATAAATGAAATAAATAAAAAGGTCCCTCGATGGCCATACAAATTGATTGACGATTTGGATGACGAAGAAGAAGAGTTAACCGCGGAGCGTGGTATTCGTTCACGAAAAGCCAAACGTATGGTAATTTTTAATGAAAATGAAAAAAATCCGAATACTATTGACGATACTATTATTAATATTAATCGTAATCCAGAAGACGAGGTAGCTTTTATACGTTATTTGGAACAATCCGATTTTCGCCGAGATATAATCAAAGGAGCCATGCGTGCTCAAAGACGTAAAACAGTTACTTGGAAAGTGTTTCAACCAAATGTGCATTCACCGCTTTTTTTGGACAGAGTAGACATAGACAAAACTTTTTTTTTTTCTTTTGATATCTCCAGAATGCTTAATCAAATTTTTAGGAATTGGATGGGGGAGGGTGTGGAATTAAAAATTTCGGATTCTGAAGAGAAAGAGGCGAAAGAAAAAGAAAAGGATAAAAAAAAAGAAGAGAATGAACGTATGACAATAGCAGAAAATTGGGAAAGTATTATATTTTCGCAAACAGTAAGGAGTTCTTTGTTAGTAACCCAAGCAATTCTTAGAAAATATATAGTATTGCCTTTGTTGATAATAGCAAAAAATATTGGACGTATGCTATTATTTCAATCCCCGGAGTGGTACGAGGATTGGCAAGAGTGGAGTCGAGAAAGGCATGTTAAATGTACCTTTAGTGGTGTTCAATTATCAGAAAAAGAATTTCCTAAAGATTGGTTAACAAAAGGTATTCAGATAAAGATCCTATTTCCTTTCTGTCTGAAACCGTGGCACAGATCTAAGCTACAATCCCAGCATAGAGATTCAACGAAAAACAACGGGAAAGGGTATAATTTTTGTTTTTTAACAGTTTGGGGAATGGAAACTAAACTACCTTTTGGTTTACCCATAAAACAACCTTCCTTTTTTCAACCTGTTTTTAAAGAACTTGGAAAAAAACTTAGAAAACTTATAAAGAAATGTTTTCTAGCTCGAAAAATTATAAAAAAAAGAACAAAATGGCTTCTAAAGGTATCAAAAGAGAAAACAAGATGGGTTATAAAAAAAGTTCGATTTAAAAAAAGAATAATGAAAGAGCTTACAAAAGAAAAAGTAAGTCCGATTCCATTGAGGGAAATATATGAATCGAATAAAAATATTAATAAAAAACAAATGATAATAGGTAATCAGATGATTCATGAATCGTCCATTCGAATTAGATCCATGGATTGGACAAATTATTCACTGACAGAAAAAAAGATGAAGGATCTCGATAGGACAAGTACAATCAGAAATAAAATAGAAAAAATCACAAAAGACAAGAAAAACATATTTATTACACATATAAACATTAGTACTAATGAAACAAGTTTTTATGATAAAAGATTAGAATCGACGAAAAATTGGCAGATATTAAAAAGAAGAAATGCCCGACTAATACGTAAATGTCACTATTTTTTGAAATTTTTTATTGAAAGGATATACATAGATATCTTTTTACGTATCAGTAATATTCCCAGAATAACTATACAAAATTTACTTAAATCAAAAAAAAAAATTACTGATAAATACAGTTACAATGATGAAACAGATAAAAAAAGGATTGATGAAACAAAAAAAAATACAAAAAATTTTATTTCGACTATAAAAAAGTCAATTTCTAATATTAGTAATAAGAATTCACAGATTTTTTGTGACCTCTCTTCCTTGTCACAGGCATATGTATTTTACAAATTATCACAAACCCAAAAGTATCACTTGAAATCCGTATTTCAATATCACGGAACAACTCCTTTTATTAAGGATAGAATAAAATATTTTTTTGGAACACAAGGAATATTTCATTCCAAATCAAGGTATAAGAAACTTCGCAATTTTGAAATGAATGAGTGGAAAAGCTGGTTAATAGGCAATGATCACTATCAATACGATTTATCTCAGAATAGATGGTCTAGATTAGTATCGAAAAAATGGAGAAATAGAATAAATCAAAGTTTTATGGTTCAAAAAAAAAACTTAGAAAATTTTGATTCATATGAAAAAGACCAATTAATTAATTACGAGAAACAAAAAAATTATATAGTGAATTCATTAACGAGCCAAAAAGATAAATTAAAAAAAAAATACAAATACGATCTTTTATCAAATAAATATATTAATTATGAAGATAAGAAGGGTTCAGATATTTATGGATCGCCCTTTCAAGTAAACGAGGTCCGAGGGATTCCCTATAATTACAAGAAATATAATTACAATACATATAATACTGAATTTTTTTATTTGCCGGGAGATATAGATCTCAGTAATTATCTAGGAGAAGATTATATTATTGATAGGGATAAAAATCCGGATAGAAAATATTTTGATTGGAGAACTATTCATTTTTGTCTTACAAAAAAGATCGATATTGAGGAATGGACAAATATAGTCGGGACCAACGCGAACATTCATAAAAATACTAAGACTCGGACGAATTATTATCAAATAATTGATAAAAATAAAAAGAACCTGGAACTTTTCCCAGAATTTTTGTTACTTTATAATGCATATAAGATTCAACCGTGGATCATACCAATCAATTTACTTCTTTTTAATAAAAAATGGATAAATAAAAAACAAAAAGAGGTTCACGAAAATTATTATGGGGGATTAGACATTGAAAAAGACGTAGTTAGTGAAACCGCAACAGAGGAGTTATATTTCTTCCTGAAAAGAAATTTTCTTTTTCAATTTCGATGGGAGCCTCCTTTTAGCCAAACAATAATCAATAATATCAAGGCATATTGTCTACTGCTTAGATTGAGAAATCCAAAGGAAATGACTATATCCTCTATTCAAAGAGAAGAAATGCGCCTGGATGTAATGATGATTCCGAGGGTTACAACTATTGAAAATTTGGAAAACATGGGATTTTTTATTGAACCAGCTCGGCTATCCATAAACTGGGATGGACAATTTATCATGTACCAAACTATAGCTATTTCACGGGTGCATAAGAGTAAACAACAAACTAATCGAAATCGAAGATGCCAAGAAAAAAGAAATGTTCATAAGAATGGTCTTAATGAATTCATTGCACGACGACATAAAAAGTTTTTTGGGAATAAAGACGAAAATCATTATGATTTTATTGTTCCTGAAAATATTTTATCTCCTAGACGTCGTAGAGAGTTGAGAATTCTAAATTGTTTAAATTCGAGAAATTTAAATGTGGATAGAAACCACGTATTTTGCAATGGGAACAATGCAAGGAACTGCGGTCCATTTTTTTATGAGGATAAGCATCTTGATGTAGATGTAGATACAAGTCCATTTTTTAGGTTCAAATTATTTCTTTGGCCCAATTATCGATTAGAAGATTTAGCTTGTATGAATCATTGGTTTGATACCAATAATGGCAGTCGTTTCAGTATGTCAAGGATACATATGTATCCACGATTGATAATTAGTTGATGGTACATTTCCATGGATCCAGTGGCATATCTGGTATGTATATGAAGTCAACCAAATATACACACGCCTTGTGTTATATTACATTCTGGTACATGATACTGATTCAATGACCTTATCTTATCTCAGCTTAGAGCAATTATATCTATATCAATCAATTATGAATGAATCGTCATAATCTTCTTATCTTGGGTTCAAATTCCTATTTTTGTGGGTGTAGAAATGTACCGACCATCCATATCTGAATAAAATGGAAAATAAAATGGTATTGATAAATTTAATTTGAAAAAAAAAAGAAAAAAGTATATATAATTCAGATTATTGTGTATAACAAATTAAAATAACTGGCATTATTATTACTGATCAGTAAAATCCATATTGTAAAAATAAAGAAAAAGGGAAGAAATTCTTTTTATGGTCAAAAATTTATGCATTTCGGTTATTCCGCAAGAAGAAAAAGAAGAAAGTAGGGGGTCTGCTGAATTTCAAGTATTCAGTTTCACCAATAAGATACGTAGACTTACTTCCCATTTGGAATTGCACAGAAAAGACTATTTATCTCAGAGAGGCCTGCAGAAAATTCTGGGAAAACGTCAACGGATACTGGCTTATTTGTCAAAGAAAAATAAAGTACGTTATAAAGAATTAATTAGTCAATTGAATATTCGGGAGCCACAAACTCGTTAAGTTAATTTGACGAATAGTTTTTTATTATTTTTTTTTTTATATTATACTTGGAAATTCGATTTTATTAAATTTTTTAATTTTGATGAACTTCATTTCGTTTTCAGAAATTCCTGGAATTGGAATAATGAATCGGGTAAAAAATATATGACTGTACCAACTACAAGAAAACATGGTGTTCAACAACTCATTGTTACTCTAGACGGGGAAGATGTTATTGACTGCGAACCCATATTGGGTTATTTACACAGAGGAATGGAAAAAATTGCAGAAAATCGAACAATTATACAATATCTTCCTTATGTAACACGCTGGGATTATTTAGCGACTATGTTTACAGAAGCAATAACAGTAAATGGACCAGAACAGTTGGGAAATATTCAAGTACCGAAGAGAGCGAGCTATATTAGAGTAATTATGTTAGAGCTGAGTCGTATAGCTTCTCATTTGTTATGGCTGGGCCCTTTTATGGCAGATATCGGTGCGCAGACTCCTTTCTTCTATATTTTCCGAGAGAGAGAATTCATATATGACCTATTCGAATCTGCCACAGGTATGCGAATGATGCATAATTATTTCCGTATCGGAGGGGTCGCTGCCGATCTACCTTATGGCTGGATCGATAAATGTTTGGATTTCTGTGATTATTTTTTGACAGGGGTTACTGAATATCAAAAGCTTATTACGCGCAATCCCATTTTTTTGGAACGAGTTGAGGGGGTGGGCTTTATTGGCGGAGAAGAAGCAATAAATTGGGGTTTATCGGGACCCATGCTACGAGCTTCCGGAATTCCATGGGATCTTCGTAAAGTCGATCATTATGAGTGTTACGACGAATTTGATTGGGAAGTACAATGGCAAAAAGAAGGAGATTCATTAGCTCGTTATTTAGTCCGAATCTGTGAAATGACGGAATCCATAAAAATTATTCAACAAGCCCTGGAAGGAATTCCAGGGGGGCCTTATGAGAATTTAGAGGTACGGCGCTTTGATAGAACAAAGGATTCCGAGTGGAATGATTTTGATTATCGATTCATTAGTAAAAAACCTTCGCCCACTTTTGAATTGTCGAAACAAGAACTTTATGTGCGAGTAGAAGCCCCCAAGGGGGAATTCGGAATTTTTCTGATAGGAGATCGGAGTGTTTTTCCCTGGAGATGGAAAATTCGGCCGCCCGGTTTTATCAATTTGCAAATTCTTCCTCAGCTAGTTAAAAGAATGAAATTGGCTGATATTATGACAATACTCGGTAGTATCGATATTATTATGGGAGAGGTTGATCGTTGAAATGATAATTGATACGACAAAAGTGGAAGCTATCCATTCTTTTTCCAGACCGGAATCCTTAAAAGAGGTTTATGAACTCATATGGTTACTTGTTCCTATTTTTACTACTGTATTCGGAATCATAATAGGAGTACTGGTAATTGTGTGGTTAGAAAGACAAATATCTGCAGGGGTACAACAACGTATTGGGCCTGAATACGCGGGTCCTTGGGGAATTCTTCAAGCTATAGCAGATGGTACCAAACTACTTTTTAAAGAGGATCTTCGCCCATCTAGAGGGGATATTCGTTTATTCAGTATCGGACCCTCTATAGCGGTCATATCCATTTTACTAAGTTATTTAGTAATTCCTTTTGGATATCGCCTTGTTTTATCCGATCTTAGTATAGGAGTTTTTTTATGGATTGCCATTTCCAGTATTGCTCCTATTGGACTTCTTATGTCAGGATATGGATCAAATAATAAATATTCCTTTTTAGGTGGTCTACGAGCTGCTGCTCAATCGATTAGTTATGAAATACCATTAACTCCATGCGTATTATCAATATCTCTACGTGCGATTCGTTAGGACACGCACTTTTTTTTACCTATTTATTTTCATTTTCATTCTAGGAAAAAAGTTGAATGTATTGAATAGATATCCTCATTTTTTATTCATCATTCAGGGCGATGGACTAAACCAGATAGTTATATGAGTGAAACAAAACAGCTTAGAAATTGGCAGTAAAAAGATTGAGTCTCATTCCCTAGGTACACGGGTTAAGCAGACGTAAATATAAACAGTAGAAACGGGTTACCCCAAAATTGGTTGACTAATCATCATAGTTTGAAGCGGGTCTAAAAGATTCACTGTATGGAGTTTTTACTGCTGTATGTATTACCATACCGGGGGTCGAACAAAAATGAGTGGATGGTTAGGAATACCAAGGTACACAAAGGATTAGTAATGGAGATAATGTAAGTAAGTAAGTTATCCAAATGGATATTTCTGCATAACATAAAAGGAATCCTAATGGGGCTTTAAGTTGGTAGAAATGATCAAGCAGTACTTCCCCATGATCCCGATCCAGAGTATGCTCCTACCCACTGATTAAACAAATTACTATAAGGAACGAAGCAATCCTTTATTGATTTTTTTTATAGGCTTTTTTTTGAGTGAAAAAGAAGAACAGTAACGAACTAAATAAATGCAATTTCAAAAAAATGAAATTATAAAGGATGAGATCAATTCAGAAGCATTTTTTTGTTATTTATGGCAGACAGAATTGCGTTGGTCATTTTTGTATCTTTACTCTATCTACCCTATAAGACAAGTATATATATCGAGATAATATTTGAACCTGCCCTTAGATTTATTTGTGGCCAGCGAGGAGCCGTATGAAGCTTAAGTCTCATGTACGGTTTTGCAATAGCGGTGAGAATAGTTATGTTCTCACCGACTATGATTATCTAACAGTTCAAGTACAGTTGATATAGTTGAGGCACAGTCAAAGTATGGTTTTGGGGGTTGGAATCTTTGGCGCCAACCCATAGGGTTTACTGTTTTTTTAATTTCTTCCTTAGCAGAATGCGAAAGATTACCTTTTGATTTACCCGAAGCCGAGGAAGAATTAGTAGCAGGTTATCAAACCGAATATTCCGGTATAAAATTTGGTTTATTTTACGTTGCTTCCTATCTCAATCTACTCGTTTCTTCATTATTTGTAACAGTTCTTTACTTGGGCGGCTGGAATTTCTCTATTCCGTACATATCAATTCCTGAGCTTTTAGGAATAGAAATGGGTGGAGTCTTTGGAACGACAATTAGTATTTTTATTACATTAGCGAAAGCCTATTTGTTCCTGTTCATTCCTATCACAACAAGATGGACTTTACCTAGGATGAGAATGGACCAACTATTAAATCTTGGGTGGAAATTTCTTTTACCTATTTCTTTAGGTAATCTATTATTGACAACTTCTTTCCAACTCTTTTCATTGTAAAGGCAGAGGATATTCTAGATTCATAACTTTTCTCAAACAAGAGAAAGAAACATCAAATGATTCATAGATATGCAAGATATGTTCCCCATGGTAACTGGGTTCATAAATTATGGCCAACAAACAGTAAGGGCTGCAAGGTATATCGGTCAAAGTTTTATGATTACTTTATCCCATGCGAATCGTTTACCTGTAACTATTCAATATCCTTATGAAAAATTGATCACATCAGAGCGTTTTCGCGGTCGAATCCACTTTGAATTTGATAAATGCATTGCTTGTGAAGTATGTGTTCGGGTATGTCCTATAGATCTACCTGTTGTTGATTGGAAATTGGAAACGGATATTCGAAAGAAACGCTTGCTTAATTACAGTATTGATTTCGGAATCTGTATCTTTTGCGGTAACTGCGTTGAGTATTGTCCAACGAATTGTTTATCAATGACTGAAGAATATGAACTTTCTACTTATGATCGTCACGAGTTGAATTATAATCAAATTGCTTTAGGTCGGTTACCAATGCCAGTAATTGGAGATTACACAATTCGAACAATTATGAATTCGACTCAAATCACAAAGGCCACGGGTAAACCACTTGATTCAAGAACAATTACCAATTTCTAAGAGTAAGTTTTGATCTAATTGAAAGTAGCGAAGCTTCTTTCATTTTGCTTGGTCAATAAATAAAAAACCTAACTATAGAGTGGTCAAAATAATGGTTTTTATGAAAATATATTCATATGTGATCTGTGATGATTTCTAAATTTATCGATTATTTTTTTTAGTTATTTCGAAAAATTTCATTTATAACGAAACTTTCAGATAGAGAAACGTATAGAGAAATGGTATTTAACCATTCATCAATTAAATTCATCAATTAAATTAATAAGTATATCTAAGCCACACCCCATTAGATTTAATTCAAAAAAGAACATAGCAAAAAAATAGGGTAACTTCTTTTTTTCTGGTTTGGTCAATCGTATCATGAAAAATTTCGACTTCATTTATCTTTTATTTTACATAGAATGGATTTACCTGGACCCGATTTTCTTTTGGTTTTGGGGGGGTTGGGTCTTATATTGGGAGGTCTAGGAGTGGTATTACTTACCAATCCCATTTTTTCTGCCTTTTCATTGGGATTGGTTCTTGTTTGTACATCTTTATTCCATATTCCATCGAACTCTCCTTTTGTAGCTGCTGCACAGCTTCTTATTTATGTGGGAGCAATAAATGTATTAATTGTATTTGCTGTGATGTTCATCAATGGTTCCGAATATTACAAGGATTTCCATCTTTGGACCGTTGGAGATGGGGTGACTTCCTTGGTTTGTACCAGTATTTTTGTTTCACTAATTACCCCTATCCTAGATACGTCATGGTACGGGATTCTTTGGACTACAAGATCAAACCAGATTATAGAGCAGGACTTGATAAATAATGGTCAACAAATTGGGATTCATTTATCAACAGATTTTTTTCTTCCATTTGAACTTATTTCAATAATTCTTTTAGTTTCCTTGATAGGTGCAATTGCTATGGCCCGTCAGTACTAAAAATTTAGTACTATAAAATAAAAAAAAAATTAATAAGGACTTGCTCTTTTCTTTAAATTCTATTTATTGTTCGTGTATAAAATAAGAAAAAGGAAATGCTCTTAGTTATCTATTACCAAATACCTTTAGATTTATTATCTATTACCAAATACCTTTATTTCGTACTTTATTATATTCTATTTTAGTCAGTGAAATCGGTTGAATTTTTGTTCATATTGAAATGAATCGAGATTGATGAGGGGTTGATCAATGATCCTCGAATATGTACTTGTTTTGTATTTATTATCCATTGGTATTTATGGATTGATTACAAGTCGAAATATGGTTCGAGCACTTATGTGTCTTGAGCTTATACTGAATGCAGTTAATATCAATTTTGTAACATTTTCTGATTTATTTGATAGTCGCCAATTAAAAGGAGATGTTTTCTCGATTTTTGTTATAGCAATTGCAGCTGCTGAAGCCGCCATTGGATTAGCTATTGTTTCATCAATTCATCGTAACAGAAAATCAACCCGTATCAATCAATCGAATTTGTTGAATAAATAACGAGAATCATATACATATAAATATAGAATATCTACAAAATATTGCCCCATTAAAACAAAATGGGTATGTGGGACATAATGATAATGGTGTTCTTTGCTAAAACGTAATAAATCAAAGTAGCCCTCTTTCATGAGCAGATCCAGAAGTTGGTTGGTTCTGGTAAATCTAAATCATTGATCGTCGTGTCTACAATATATAATTAATTTACTACTTTAACTAGATTGAAAATTTATGATGTTAAAAAAATTTATAGCTCCAATGTCACATTCAGTAAAGATTTATGATACATGTATAGGATGTACTCAATGTGTACGAGCCTGCCCCACGGATGTATTAGAAATGATACCTTGGGACGGATGTAAAGCTAAGCAAATTGCTTCTGCTCCAAGAACAGAAGACTGCGTAGGTTGTAAAAGGTGCGAATCCGCCTGCCCAACGGATTTCCTAAGTGTCCGGGTTTATTTATGGCATGAGACAACTCGGAGCATGGGTCTAGCTTATTAATACGTTCCAGAAAATTCCACTTGAATCCATTTTTTTTTTTTACCGACAAAAACCCGTACTCGATTAATTCTATTATATGATTTTCTTTCGAGCACGGGTTTTTTTGGTCAAAGTGTATCTTGTCTTTACCACGAATGATTTTCCTTGGTTAACAATAATTGTTGTTTTGCCGATATTCGCGGGTACTTTCATTTTCTTTTTTCCTCATCGAGGAAATAAGGTTATTCGATGGTATACTATTTGTATATGTATATTAGAACTACTTCTAACGTCTTATGCATTTTGTTATCATTTCCAATTCGACGATCCATTAATCCAACTAGAACAGGATTATAAATGGATTCATTTTTTTGATTTTCACTGGAGATTAGGAATCGATGGACTTTCCATAGGACCCATTTTACTTACGGGATTCATCACTACTTTAGCGACTTTAGCGGCTTGGCCCGTTACTCGAGATTCGAGATTGTTCCATTTTCTCATGTTAGCAATGTACAGCGGTCAAATAGGATTATTTTCTTCTCGAGATCTTTTACTTTTTTTTATCATGTGGGAATTCGAATTAATTCCTGTATACCTACTTTTATCCATGTGGGGGGGGAAGAAACGTTTGTATTCCGCTACAAAGTTCATTTTGTACACCGCAGGGGGTTCCGTTTTTCTCTTAATGGGAGTTCTGGGTATGGGTTTATATGGTTCCAATGAACCAACATTAAATTTTGAAACATCAGCCAATCAATCGTATCCGGTGGCGTTGGAAATAATATTATATTTTGGATTTCTTATTGCTTATGCTGTCAAATTACCGATTATACCTCTACATACATGGTTACCGGATACCCACGGAGAAGCACATTACAGTACATGTATGCTTTTAGCCGGAATCTTATTAAAAATGGGAGCATATGGGTTGGTTCGGATCAATATGGAATTATTACCCCGTGCTCATTCTATATTTTCTCCTTGGTTGATGATAGTAGGCGCAATTCAAATAATTTATGCAGCTTCAACATCTCCAGGTCAGCGCAATTTAAAAAAGAGAATTGCCTATTCTTCCGTATCTCATATGGGTTTCATAATTATAGGAATGGGTTCCATAACTGATACAGGACTCAATGGCGCTATTTTACAAATGATATCTCATGGATTTATTGGTGCTGCGCTTTTTTTCTTGGCAGGAACAAGTTACGATCGAATACGTCTTGTTTATCTCGACGAAATGGGAGGAATAGCGGTTCTCATGCCAAAAATATTTACAATGTTCAGTAGCTTTTCGATGGCTTCTCTTGCATTGCCTGGAATGAGTGGTTTTGTTGCAGAGTTGGTAGTCTTTTTTGGACTAATTACGAGCCAAAAATATCTTTTAATCCCCAAAATACTAATAACTTTTGTAACGGCAATTGGAATGATATTAACTCCTATTTATTCATTATCTATGTTACGTCAAATGTTCTATGGATACAAGCAATTTCATTCTCCAAATTATCCTTTTTTGGATTCGGGGCCGCGAGAACTCTTTGTTTCCATCTGTATCTTTTTACCCGTAATAGGTATTGGTATTTATCCGGATTTCGTTCTCTCACTATCAATTGACAAGGTCGAAGCTATTATATCTAATTACTTTTATAGATAGTTTTCATAAATAAGAAGTATGTAAAAATGTAAAAAAAAAATCGTTTTTTTATAGTTCGTTGTACAATGTACAATGAAAACTAAATAAGTTTTTTCCTTATTTTAAAGTAAAAGATACTTTTACTTTTGTGTAGTTTTTGAGAACCATTAGAATCAAGTAGTGATTCAAACGGTTCTTAAAAACTACACAAACTTTCGTTATATATGCCATATATTGCGTATTGGGTTTGTAAGACCTTTACTTCAATTAGAAGTTAATGCAAATGAACCATAACTATGCAGCCCGATTCCTAATAGATTTACTCCAAAATAGCATATCCAAATAATAAAAAATCCCATCGCAATTGCAGAATTTGAGCCTTGCAAATTTGCATTTGTTCGAGTATGTAAATAAATTGCGAATATTGTCCAAGTGATAAATGCCCAAGTTTCTTTTGGATCCCAATTCCAATATGATCCCCACGCCTCATTAGCCCATACTGCTCCCGAAAGAATACCTACGGTTAAAAATAGAAATCCGAGACTAATGACACGGGAACTCCAACAATCCAATTGCTGAATTAATTGATACCTGTGATAATTTCTAAATGAAATGAAATAATTGTTTTGTAAAGCATTGCTTATTTCATTGGCGTATTGGATTTCGCCAAAGGAAAATACCCCCATTTGTAAATGATTGCTTTTAGATTTCGAAAAAATATCGATATTTTTTCGAAATGCAATGACTAGAAGAGCCACTGATAATAATGATCCACACAGAAGAGCTGCATAGCTTAATACCATCATACTTACGTGCATCATTAACCACTGCGATTGTAGAGCAGGTACTAATATGGTGGATTGATGTATTTCAGTTAAAAGGCCCGAAGTAGCAAACCCTTGGGTAAAAACTGCACTGGGTGCAGTTATTGCATGTAAAGGATTTTTATGGTTCCTAAAATAGGGAACCATATGAATAATGTAGAAACTCCACGAAAGGAACATTAATGATTCATACAAATCGCTTAAGGGTAAATGTCCTGAATAAATCCAACGAATAACTAATAATCCTGTTATACATAAAAAAGCGGCTGCCATTCCTTTTTCCAACGAATGATATAGTCCTATGATTTCGTGAACTAATAAGTTCATGAAATAAATCGTAATTACAATGGAAACAATCGACAAAGAAATGTGAGTTAATATATGTTCTAAAGTAAACAATATCATAAAAAATCCTAAAAAAAATAAGGATGTCCCCCAACAATGGAATGCAAATTAAGGCATTTCATTCTATATATTATAGGAGTTATTCTAGTCTTTTTTTTACTAGTATTTTTTGATAGATGCCGCCACTCGACTCGAACCGAGATGCTCTAGCACTGCTTCCTAAGAGCAGCGTGTCTACCGATTTCACCATCGGCTTGCTCGAAATCCATCCATCTTCAATCGTCGAGATTGAAGGAGGCAATTCAATGCAATATCTTTAAGGAAATATTAAAAAGTATCGTTCAAATTTCTATTTGAACGTTCAATAATTATTACCTTTATTGTAGTTGGGGTAGTGTTAGTTTTAACAATGTAATGTAATGGCTTGCGTTTTAAGCTCTTATGGAATTGAAGAGTTGTAACTAGATAGTTCTGTTCTTATATCCATGCCCATAACTCAATTTTTTTATACCCCATTCCATTTTTATTTGTTTGATGATTTATTTCTCATTTATCTTATTTTATTAAATTAATCCGAATAAAAAAAAATAGGATTTTTTATGGATCACAAGGAATTACTGAAGAAAAGGTGTTGTTGTAAATATTTGGTTGGATAGCCTGTAAAACAAAACGGTTAATTAATTTAATCCAGTTTTAATTTCCTGGGATTTTCATTGTGTCTAAAATTCGTGTTAGTATTTACCAAACCAATTAAGTCTAAACCAATTAAGTATTAGTCAAAACAATTGGGGGGCTGTTTGTATAACAAAAGAACGAGTTCAAATTATTCATTCCATATTTATTTCATTATTTCATTTCAAAAAAAAAAAAATAAAATTTTAGAAAAATAATAGAGTTATCAAGATATTCATTCATATGGAATGTAGATTGTGCTTTATAGATAGAGATATCTTGATGGATCTTTTCAAACCAAACATAGAATAATATATATTCGATTCGGAATAAAAACCCAAGAAATCTTCCTAAAAAAATGCTTTGTTTAAGAAGTGAATCGATGGGGAAAATAACAATCCCCATCCCACAAAAAAACCAATAAATAGAAAGAAGATGAAACTTTATTTGTATCTTGTGCCTGATTTTTTGTAGTCCTTTTCAAGTCTAGTAGACAGAAAAACTATTATCTACATACGACAACAGAAAATTCCATCTCATATTGATAAGTTTAAATTATCTAATCGATTGGTTCATATTTATTAAGATTATTCCAAGACTTTATTACTTGTTTGTCGAACAAAAAAACTTTTAGACTTCCCGGTGGAAAGTGATTTGGCTAAAGAGAAAGCCTTTATTGATGCCCAATATGCTTTATTTTTCCAAAAATTTTTACGAATACGCTTTTTGGACATAGAAGTACGTTTTTTAGGAACCGCCATTAAAAAATGCAGAAGTTGTTCATTGTTATAGTTAAATGTGTAAGACATCTATTGTTCCAAATATAGAATTTATTACTATTACATATAATATTCGAAGAAAGAATATCTGAAGAAAGAATGATGTATACTAGCCAGTACTATCTATATATATATCTATATATATATCGCATATCTTCATTCGGATATATATATACATGGGATTCAACCAAGGCTATAGAAATATAATTGCTTGACGTTGGTAATAAAAATAAAAAAAGGTTTCATTTGGTACTCCGTATATTTTCGCATCTAATTTCAAAAACGAAATCCAAAAGTTTCAGAACCCTTACCTAATTTAAGAAAACTAGACTCTAAACCCCTTTCTATATAATTGTAATTGATCAAGAAAGTATATCTAATTAAAATTAGAAAAATCGAATGAGACTAGTATCTGTTAGTGGTTAATTTGTTAATATTATTTGAAAAAAGTCCCTTTTCTTATTACAGTTCTGGTGAATTGAAGTGACGGGTAACAAATCAACGGATATCATATAGTTTACCATAAACATAAGTTGTTTTATTGAAAGAAATAAGGAACTCGAACAGTTCCACAATGAACTAGTTCACAACTCATTAATGATTCCGAATAAATTAACTAAAATAACTAATAACAACGAGGTATTTTGTTTTACGTTTTTCGAGTTAAGTTATTGGTGGATAATATATATTGGAATCAAGTATTCAATTTTTTTTGATCATTTTTTACTTGTTCTATGTTTCAATTATTGTAATAATGAAATGTTTGAAAATATCATATTCTGTATCTTCATAAATATCTTATTATTTGAGTCCTTTCATATCTTGATTTTTTTACGTTTTTTTTTTACTCCCTTCAAAATATATAAGAGCGGGTGAATCGGAAACAATTAAACAATTAATAAAAAAGTTTAATTTGATTATGGAACATACATATCAATATGCGTGGATCATACCTTTACTCCCCCTTCCAGTTCCTATAGCAATAGGGGTGGGTCTTCTCCTTGTTCCGGCGGCAACAAAAAAGATTCGTCGTATATGGGCTTTTCCTAGTGTTTTATTATTAAGTATCGTTATGCTTTTTTCAGTGGATCTGTCTATTCAACAAATAAATGGCAGTCCTATTTACCAATATGTACGGTCTTGGACAATCAATAATGATTTTTCCTTGGATTTTGGATACTTCATAGATCCACTTACTTCTATTATGTTAATATTAATTACTACTGTTGGAACAATGGTTCTTATTTATAGTGACAATTATATGTCTCACGACCGAGGATATTTGAGATTTTTTGCTTATATGGGGTTTTTTAATGCTTCCATGCTTGGGTTGGTTACTAGTTCAAATTTGATACAAATTTATATTTTTTGGGAATTGGTTGGAATGTGTTCCTATCTATTAATAGGTTTTTGGTTTACACGACCCCTTGCAGCAAGTGCTTGCCAAAAAGCCTTTGTAACTAATCGTGTAGGGGATTTTGGTTTATTTTTAGGAATCTTAGGTCTTTATTGGGTAACGGGGAGTTTTGAATTTCGGGATTTGTTCGAAATAGCCAAAAATTTGATTGATAATAATGGAGTCAATTCTTTATTTCTTACTTTGTGTGCTTCCCTATTATTTGTTGGTGCGATTGCTAAATCTGCGCAATTCCCTCTTCACGTATGGTTACCCGATGCTATGGAAGGTCCTACTCCTATTTCGGCTCTTATACACGCTGCTACTATGGTAGCCGCGGGCATTTTTCTTGTAGCTCGACTTCTTCCTCTTTTTACAGCTATACCTTCCATAATGCATATAATTTCTTTGGTAGGTATAATAACAATACTATTAGGAGCGACTTTTGCTCTTGCTCAAAGAGACATTAAAAGAAGTTTAGCCTATTCTACAATGTCTCAATTGGGTTATATTATGTTAGCTTTAGGTATGGGATCTTATCGAGCTGCTTTATTTCATTTGATCACGCATGCTTATTCGAAAGCATTATTATTTTTAGGATCTGGATCCATTATTCATTCAATGGAAACCCTTGTTGGATATTCTCCAGAGAAAAGCCAGAACATGGCTCTTATGGGCGGTTTAACAAAATATGTGCCAATTACAAAAACTGCATTTTTATTAGGTACACTTTCTCTTTGTGGTATTCCACCCCTTGCTTGTTTTTGGTCCAAAGACGAAATTCTTAATGATAGCTGGGTGTATTCGCCGATTTTCGCAATAATAGCGTGTTTCACAGCCGGGTTAACGGCCTTTTATATGTTTCGGATGTATTTACTTACTTTTGAAGGGCATTTAAACTTTCATTTTCAAAATTATTGCGGCAAAAAAAATAATGTGTTCTATTCTATATCCATATGGGGAAAAAAGGAACAAAAAGCGATAAAAAAAAAAAAATTTTTATCAACAATGAATAATAATCAAAGGGTTTCTTTTTTTTCAAAAAAAACATATCCAATTGATGGTAATGTAAGAAATATGCAACCCCTTATTACTATTAAAAATTTTCCCAATAAAAAAAATCCTCCGTATCCTTATGAATCAGAGAATACTATGTTATTGCCACTTCTTGTGTTGGTCTTATTTACTTTGTTCGTCGGATCCATAGGAATTCCTTTTGGTCCAGGAAGAACTCATTTCGATATATTATCAAAATGGTTAACTCCGTCGATAAACTTGCTACATTCAAATTCTAACAATTTTTTTGATTGGTATGAATTTGTGATAAATGCAATTTTTTCAGTCAGTATAGCTTATTTCGGAATATTTATAGCGTCTCTTTTATATGGGCCCGCTTATTCATATTTTCAGAATTTGAACTTAATCAATTTTTTTGTTAAAACGGGTCCTAGAAGACTTGTCTGGGACAAAATAATAAATGTAATATATAATTGGTCATATAATCGCGGTTACATAGACATTTTTTATGAAAAAACTTTCACTAGGTGTATAAGAGGATTAGCCGAACTAACTCAATTTTTTGATCAAGTAATTGATGGAATTACGAATGGTATTGGTGTTACAAGTTTCTTTGTAGCAGAAATTATTAAATATCTAGGTGGGGGGCGTATCTCCTCTTATCTCTTCTTTTTTTTAGTTTATGTATCAATTTTTGTATTAATTTACTACTTTTACTTTCTTTTTTAAGAATAAGAAATTGATCATTTTTGATATATCGAAATGGACGGGTCAAAAGAGGTTTTTCAAACCAGAACAACAAAAAAAGGTTAAAGAGGTTTTTTTCTTTTTTTATTAAAAACCAATTTTCTTGATTTCCATCAAGATAAGAATTTTCATAAACTGGGCTATTTTTATAGTATGTCTCTTTAAAGTGAAAGTTGAATTCATCCTTTGTTTTTTTTCCATTCAAATTCACTTGGATCTCTTCCGTTTCATCTATTTTGTCCGGATCCTCCTTTTCTTCCGAACAAAGGGAAGGGGAAGGGTCTTCTTCGGTGGATCCCTCTTGTTCCTGTTTAGTCCCCTTCGTTTCGGAAGTTGTTTCTATTTCTACATCTGTTTCTTCTGAGGTTTCTTTCGGTCTCTGAATGAAAAAAGGCGACGGTATTCTGTCTAAAGAGTAGACGCAGGTGAGAAAGAAGAGAATACTAAAAAATCGAGCCATATAAATTCTCAATTCTGCCACAAGGAACTTTTTCGATCTAATAGAAGGATTTTGCCGTATCCAGATTTGCTGTATCCAGAATAATACCAATCCAACCCATTTCATGAATAAAATGTGACCAATTAACCAACCAACAAAACTACTTGTTACAAATAACATCTTGTTGTTGCATCGAAACATATAAATGTTGACTAATCTGGCGAACGTTGAACTTGGTAAAATAAAATGGTTGAATAATGGAAAAATGAGATTATTCAAGAATACACACTGAATGCGGAGATTACGCATTGAATTTCTGGTAGTAGATCCATAATCAAAAAAGTGTGTGTGATTGTTCGAGCAGAAATGAAAAAAAAGATAGGGTAGAACTAGGGCAGTTATTGTATGAGGTCTACCCAATGGCAGAGGCGCATAATAGATCGATATGAACATCATGAGCTGTCCCACAAGAAAACCCGTTGTTGCTGATACCTCCTTCTCGGTTCCTTCGTCCATAACCCGAGCTCGGAGAAGGAGGAGATAAGAGGGCCCTATGGAGAATGTGGTCAGAAATCCATAATAGAGTCCGACCACAACGACCGAATTGATTATCTGCATGCATAAGGATAATAGATTACCGAGTAGAAAAAATTTCAAAACCATGACAAACCTCCCTTTTATCTTTTCTATTGCAATTTCTCGATTATTATATGATGCTTTCCATATATAGAAATAGAAACAGATAGGCTAGAAA